CACCAGAGGTCTCTTAACAATATTTATAGAGTAGAGAAAAAAATTCTTTTTTCCTTAGTTTATTTGATCAAATAAAAAAGCAACTTTGGGATTGCTGAATGACAGACAAATCACAGACAAAAAAATATAATCAATATATAAAGCAACGGAGCCATCATAGTATTTTTGAATTCCTCCGAAAGGAAGGGTGGTAAGTTGATCATTTACCAATCGGGGTCTGATCGATCCTATTTTTTTCTTTATTTGATGGAAGGTAAGGGTCAATTTTATTGTAGAGCCGTATGCAATGCTAATGCCCGTACGGTTTTTCGATTCTATCTTTTTTTCTTGTTATTCTTTTCTCTTTCTTTGTATCTTCCCCTCATCATGAAAAATAGATAAACCTTTTATTATCTTATATCATCAGGGTAATGATCCATCAACCTGCTGGTTCTTTTTCTGAAGTAGCAACGGGAGAATTCATCCTGGAAGTGGGAGAACTGCTGAAACTACGTGAAACCCTGACAAGGGTTTATGTACAAAGAACGGGCAAACCCTTATGGGTTGTATCTGAAGACATGGAAAGAGATGTTTTTATGTCAGCAACAGAGGCCCAAGCTTATGGAATTGTTGATCTTGTAGCAGTTGAATGACAATAGCCTAGATTTCACGTAAATTCTGAAATTCACCCTGCCGAGTTTAATATTCATATTCTATCACTTTTTTTTATTATTCTATTAAATAAAAGTAATTCGTAATCATCCGGTTAGGATCGATCTAAACCAGCCCATTATGTATATGATTCAACATGCCAACGATTAAACAACTTATTAGAAATACAAGACAGCCAATTAGAAATGTCACAAAATCCCCCGCGCTTCGGGGATGCCCTCAGCGTCGAGGAACATGTACTAGGGTGTATGTGCGACTCGTTCAGATCATGAACTAGAATAGAACAAAGGAAAGAGAACAATGTTCGAATATCAATGATCAAATAGGATAGAACGGAAAAACGAACTAAATTTCCTATCTAAAAATCGACGATATCCCTTTTATTGTGTATGAAATTTATGGTTTCTGTTGGTGTAAATCCACTCACCTCAATTCAAGATGAGAAGCAATTCTCCATTGGTAGCAAATGGTTATCCATTAAGCGGAGGAAATCTTAGTTAACATAGACCCCTCTTGCAAGAACGGACTAACAGGGTCAGCTACCCAGCCAATCTTCATAATTAAATACCGTTACTGTATAGGTAGAGCTCGTTGTGAAAGACCTATTACTGGATAATTCATGGGTGGAGCCGAAGAATGTGAACTATACAAGTTAGCAATAACATTGATTAAATGAAGTAAAGGCTCCGGTGTATAGAGAAGACCTCACCGTTTAAGAAGTAACCATAGAAACGATGGAATCCACTATTTCTTTATCATTACTTTTATTTTTTAATACCTAGTATAGTACAATTTCGTATTTCGAGGTGAAATGCCTAGAAAAAAGAAAAATTGTGGTTGGGAAGGTTATAGTAGCCAAAGCCATTGGAATTATTAGTTTATACATTGGAAAAATCCGTTTTGTTATTAATATACTAGGAAAGGGGCAAAAGAATAACTAAAAGAAAGGAAATCTATTAGTTATTCGTTAAAGTTTCATTTATTCAATGACCAGAATTAGACGGGGATATATCGCTCGGAGACGTAGAACAAAAATTCGTTTATTTGCATCAAGCTTTCGGGGGGCTCATTCAAGACTTACTCGAACTATTACTCAACAAAAAATAAGAGCTTTGGTTTCGGCTCATCGGGATAGGGATAGGCAAAAAATACATTTTCGTCGTTTGTGGATCACTCGAATAAATGCAGCAATTCGCGAAAAGGGGGTATGCTATAGTTATAGTCGATTCATAAATGATCTGTACAAGAGACAGTTGCTTCTTAATCGTAAAATACTTGCACAAATAGCTATATCAAATAGGAATTGTCTTTATATGATTTCCAATGAGATCATAAAAGAAGTAAGTTGGAAGGAATCCACCGGTTAAACGGAGTTGCCCGGAGAATGAACTCCGGGAAGGTCGAATAAAAATGAATAGAATATGATAAAATATGAGAAAGTAGTCAAAATAAATATGAATCAACACGTTCAATAAAAAAATTTCTTCTTCCCAGATTCTTCTTTTTTTTCTTACGACACAAGAATTCAATCCGGATTTGGGGATTTTTCCAACAAAATATAAATCCGCGTTTGAGTTCGGATGGGGGTTTGAATTCAAGTGAATAAAGAGTAAACCTATCTTTTTCTGGCTCTAAGACTAGGAGTTCTAGTGGTCGACTCGGTTCTTTCAAATTGTTTCTCATTATTAAGAAAAGGTAACAAAGATAAAATACGAGCTTGTTTTATAGCAATAGTAATTAATCGTTGTTGTTTCAAGGTCAATCTATTTACTCGTCTAGATAATATTTTTCCCTGTTCACTAATAAATCGACTAATTAAACTCATGTTTTTATAATCAATTCGATCCCC